TGTATCCCCCCTTGTTCCGGCCATGGAATAGATGAAATAAATCAAAAAATGGATTTTTGTTCAAGAATGAAATCTTATTGGAACTGTCCATATCCGGTTCATCCTTCGGAACCATATCAGATCCCGGATCTGATGAAATAGGATGAATTGAGACGGTATTTTGTAAATACGTAATTATCTTGAATATATCAACCATTTCTTTATTTTCCGATCGCCTGGAAAGAACAAAAGAAACATCTTGTTTTTTCTTCAAAAATTTCTGATCTCTAGTGGACCTCTCAGTAGGATTCGAACCCAGATGAAGTTCTGACCATCTGTCAGAGAAAAAAGAACGAATTGATCTTGTAGGATTCCCAAGAAATTCTTCGATTTCTTCCGGAAGCAGATGATTATCCATCTGCTTTTCACGTTCCGCGAATAGCCGGTACATTGAGGAAGATCCAAAAGGGCATTTCGGGAATCGATCTGATTCTATCTCTCTTCCTTCCGTTTGAAGAAAGGAAGGATCCCAAAGAATCGATCTTTCTTTTACTTTTAGTAGTTGCTGAATCTCTCTTTGATCGATCAATGTGTGATATTCGGAATCCTCATTTCTAATGGAATCGAAATGATCTCTGGATTGATCAGAAGAGCCTTTCAATTGGCTAGAATCCGTTAGTTGAACGAAAATGGATCTTGTGGAATCATATTGAATATTTAACAATACATTCCGTACCTTGCTAAAAAACCGATCCTTGTTTACCAACCACACATTGTCTAACCAAATCAAATTATCTCTCGATACGTTCCTCAAAAAATCCGATTCGTGCTGATTCTTCCCCCAACTAACGAAGAGATCTTGGCGGAATTGCCACATATGAAATTGAGCACAATTTTGCAAAGAAATACCCCACTTGTTTCTCGAGAAGAGATGGGAAACATGCTCAATTGATTGAATAGTTGCCTCAGCTCCTTGTTGTTTGAAGAACCCCCCCCCTTCAATTGGTCTTTTTTCACGAAAAGCAGACATGAGATAACAAATCAAGTCTTTCCCTAAGACTTCGAATAGCTGTCCCGAATTCAAGTTGAGTATGTTTTGCTTCTTCCTCGGAGAAAGACGATCAAACAATTCCCAATCATGGTCCTTGCGGATCAGATCATCCGTATAGGATAAAAAAAGAAACTCCATATATTTGCTATCTTTCTCTTTGAATGAGATCTCAATTCCAGCTACGGTTTTATTAGATACCTTACAACTAGAATCCCTCTTTTTTCCGATCCGGTTCCTCCACCACCGCGAACCCCGGTCAGGCATGATACACTTTTTATTTATTGGGAGAACCCAAGTACTCTCTTGCGGATCCATGAAACAACTCTCAGAAATCTTTTTCCCTTTTGGAAGATACAGGAGCGAAACAATCAACCTATTGATATTGGAAGACCAAAAAGATTCTTCCAATGTCTCATTTCTGGGTCCAATGGAATTCATAGGTATAGGAAGAAGGCCCATCAAATAGATATTTTTTCTTTCGACCATCTTTCGATTGTTAATACGAGATATAAGGACCGCTACTACAAGCAGTACTATACCTTTGATCGTGAAATATCGATTGCTTCTTGAACCCTGTGAATCACGTGAAAGTAGGATACTCCAAATTCGGGGGTCAAAGAGTTTCATAAAACGTTCTTGGTGGAAAAAAATGTGAGTGAAAGATCCTACTGAATCGAATTTGATCCATGAATCTAAGAAATAGTGAGAATTCTTGATCTCTCTCAATATCTCTCTCAATTCGAAGATCCAGGATTTGAATTGATGTCGTTTCATTGACTCCTCCTAAAGATTTCATTTCAATTGGAATTTGGTTATTCACGATGTACGATGATCCCTGTTAAGCATCCATGGCTGAATGGTTAAAGCGCCCAACTCATAATTGGCAAATTCGTAGGTTCAATTCCTGCTGGATGCACGCCAATGGGAACGTTCAATAAGTCTATTGGAATTGGCTCTGTATCAATGGAATCTCATCATCCATACATAACGAATTGGTATGGTATATTCATACCATAACATATGAACAGTAAGAACTAGAATTCTTATCGATACTGGAACTCATAGGGAAGAAAATGGATTTATGGATGGAATCAAATATGCAGTATTTACAGAAAAAAGTATTCGGTTATTGGGGAACAATCAATATACTTCTAATGTCGAATCAGGATCAACTAGGACAGAAATAAAGCATTGGGTCGAACTCTTCTTTGGTGTCAAGGTAATAGCTATGAATAGTCATCGAGTCCCCGGAAAGGGTAGAAGAATGGGACCTATTATGGGACATACAATGCATTACAAACGTATGATCATTACGCTTCAACCGGGTTATTCTATTCCACCTCTTATAGAGAAAAGAACTTAAAGAAAAATACTTAATAACACGGCGATACATTTATACAAAACTTCTACCCCGAGCACACGCAATGGAGCCATAGACAGTCAAGTGAAATCCAATCCACGAAATCATTT